CATAGTATTTTTAAACTCCTCCGAAAGGAAGGGTGGTAATTTGATCATTTACCGATCTGGGTCTAATAGATCCCATTTTTATCTTTCTTTGATGGAAGGTAAAGGTCAATTTTTTATTATAGAGCCGTATGCAATGCACAAAAATGCCCGTACGGTTGTTCAATTCTATCTTTTTTCTTGTTATTCTTTATCTTTCTTTCTTTTCTCTTCATCATGCGAAATAGAGGAACTTTTTTAATGTTTAATGTTATACCATCAGGGTAATGATCCATCAACCTGCTAGTTCTTTTTATGAGGCACAAACGGGAGAATTTGTCCTGGAAGCGGAAGAACTGCTGAAACTGCGTGAAACCATCACAAGGGTTTATGTACAAAAAACGGGCAAACCCTTTTGGGTTGTCTCGGAAGACCTGGAAAGAGATGTTTTTATGTCAGCAACAGAAGCCCAAGCTTATGGAATTGTTGATCTTGTAGCGGTTGAGTGAAAATAGCCCGGATTTCGCGTAAATCCGCGATTTCAGATTTTCTCTTTTTGTCGAATTTAATAGAATATTAAATAGAAGTAAAGTAATTCATAATCATCCGGTTAGGATCCATCTAAACCAGCCCATTATTTATATGATTCAACATGCCAACCATTAAACAACTTATTAGAAATACAAGACAGCCAATCAGAAATGTCACAAAATCCCCCGCGCTTCGGGGATGCCCCCAGCGCCGAGGAACATGTACTAGGGTGTATGTGCGACTCGTTCAGATCATGAGCTGGGACAAAAGAAAGAAAACTTTTTCCAGTATCAATGATCCGTACCGGCGAATAGGATAGAATAGAAAAAGAACTCTATTCAATTCAGTATCTAAAAAAAAAGAAAATCTATCCATTCGTTTGTGTATGAAATTTATGGTTTCCATTGGTGCAAATCCAATCACCTCAATTTAAAATGAGAAGCAATTCTCCATTGGTAGCAAATGGTTATCCATTAAGCGGAGGAAATCTTACTTAAAAAACAGAAAGATTAGGCCCCCTCTTGCAAGAACGGACTAACAGGGTTAGCTACCCAGCCAACTTTCATAATTAAATACCGTTACTGTATAGGTAGATCTCATCGTGAAAGACCTATTACTGGATAATTCATGGGTAGAGCCAAAGAATGTGAACTATACAAGTTACCAATAATATTGATTGAAGTAAAGGCTCCGGTGTATAGAGAAGACCTCACCGTTTAAGAAGTAATCATAGAAACGATGTAAGCCGCTATTTGTTTATTTATCCATTTATATTTTATTTTTTAGTTACTATATTTTGATACCTAGTAGAATACAATTTCTTATTTTGAAGCGAAATGTCTAGAAAAAAGAAAAAATAGCGGTCGGGAAGGTTATAGTAGCCAAAGCCATTGGAATTTTTAGTTTATACATTGGAAAAATAAGCTTTGTTATTAATAGACTAGGAAAGGGAAAAAGAATAACTGAAAGAAAGGAAATCTATTAGTTATTCGTCAAAGTTTCATTTATTCAATGACCAGAATTAGACGGGGATATATAGCTCGGAGACGTAGAACAAAAATTCGTTTATTTGCATCAAGCTTTCGAGGGGCTCATTCAAGGCTTACTCGAACAATTACTCAACAGAAAATAAGAGCTTTGGTTTCGTCTCATCGGGATAGGGATCGGCAAAAGAGAAATTTTCGTCGTTTGTGGATCACTCGAATAAACGCAGTAATTCGTGAAGGGGGGGTATCCTATAGTTATAGTAGATTAATACACGATCTGTATAAGAAACAGTTACTTCTTAATCGTAAAATACTTGCACAAATAGCTATATCAAATAAAAATTGTCTTTATATGATTTCCAATGAGATCATAAAAGAAGTAGATTGGAAAGAATCCACCGGAATAATTTAAACGGAGTTCCCCGGAGAATGAACTCCGGGAGGGTAGAGTCAAAATTAATATGATAAAATATGCTAAACTAAAGTAGTAAAAATGAATGAACACACTCAATAAAAAAGGATTTATTCTTCCCCGATTCTTTTTTTTTTCTTACGACACGATAATCAAATCTGGATTTTCGTATTTTTCGAACAAAACATCAACCCGCGTTTGAGTTCGGATTGGAATTTTGATTCAAGTGAAGAAAGAGTAAGCCTATTTTTTTCTGGCTCTAAGACCAGCAGTTCTAGCGGTCGACTCGGTTCTTTCAAATTGTTTATCATTATTAAGAAAAGGTAACAAAGATAAAATACGAGCTTGTTTTATAGCAATAGTAATTAATCGTTGTTGTTTCAAGGTCAATCTATTCACCCGTCTAGATAATATTTTTCCTTGTTCACTAATAAATCGACTAATTAAACTCATGTTTCTATAATCAATTCGATCCCCCGATTGGATCGGGGGCAAACGCCTACGAAAAGATCGCTTGGATTTAAGAAAAGGTCGCTTGGATTTATCCATGGTTTGTTTACTGTATTCCTTATCTCGAAAATCCTATTTCGGTCGG